CATTTCCTATTTGATCCCTTTGAATTCCATATTCGAAGTTGCGATCGGATCTATTCATTAAAAAGAATCGATTCGATACATTTCTTATGTACCCATAGGTGCTATATTGGATTTGAATCAGATTTCGGATCAATCTATATTGATTGACTGCCTCCATTATGTTGTTGCTAGCAAATACCGCTGTTTTTAGTTTGGGATCTTCCAACTCATTCCCGCAGTAGATCCGGACCGATTTTTTTCTGATCCTTCGAGAAAAAGATTCATTCTCCTCATAAAAAAGAGGAGGTAGAACCAATAAAGATTTCTTTTTCGATTCATCTCTGGAGTTGAATACCTCATTCAAGAATCTTTTTTGATCCAACCCGTAGGAATCAATAGAAAAGGCAAATCCCCTATGATACACCAGATCTGGCTCGGTTATTGATAGAGTGAATAGATCCGCCATTTCTGGGAATCTCTCTTCTGATTCAAAAAAATCGTGGCGTAACGCGTATCCCCCTTTGTTCCGGTCATGGAATAGATGAAAGAAATCAAAAAATGGATTTTTGTTCAAGAATGAAATCTTATTGGAACTGTCCATATCCGGTTCATCCTTCGGAACCAGATCACATCCCGGATCTGGTTCCGAAGGATGAATTGAGACGGTATCTTGTAAATACGTAATTATCTTGAATATATCAACAATTTCTCTCTTTTCCGCTCGCCTGGAAGGGACAAAAGAAACATCTTGTTTTTTCTTCAACAATTTATGATCTCTAGTGGACCTCTCAGTAGGATTCGAACCCAGATGAAGTTCTGACCATCTGTCAGAGAAAAAAGAACGAATTGATCTTGTAGGATTCCCAAGAAATTCTTCGATTTCTTCCGGAAGCAGATGATTATTCATCCGCTTCTCAGGTTCCGTGAATAGCCAGGACATGGAGGAAGATCCAAAAAGGCATTTCGGGAATCGATCTGATTCTATCTCTGTTCGTTCCGTTTGAAGAAAGGAAGGATCCCAAAGAATCGATCTCTCTTTTAGTTGCTGAATCTCTGTTTGATCGATCAATGTGTGATATTCTGAATTCTCATTTATAACGGAATCGAAATGATCTCTGGATTGATCAGAAGAAGATCCTTTCCATTGGCTAGAATCCGTTACTTGAACGAAAATAGATCTTGTGGAATCATATTGAATATTTGACAATACATTCCGTACCTTGCTAAAAAACCGATCCTTGTTTACCAACCACACATTGTCTAACCAAATCCAATTCTCTCTCGAGACGTTCCTCAAAAAATCCGATTCGTGCTGATTCTTCCCCCAACTAACGAAGAGATCTTGGCGGAATTGCCACATATGAAATTGAGCACAATTTTGCAAAGAAATACCCCACTTGTTTCTCGAGAAGAGATGGGAAACATGCTCAATATCATTGGATTGCATAGTTGCCCCAGCTCCTTGTTGTTTGAAGAAACTCTCCCCCTGAATTGGTCTTTTTTCACGAAAAGCAGACATGAGATAACAAATCAAGTCTTTCCCTAAGATTTCGAATAGCTGTCCCGAATTCAAGTTGATTATGTTTCGTTTCTTCCTCGGAGAAAGACGATCAAACAATTCCCAATCATGGTCCTTGCGGATCGGATCATCCGTATAGGATAAAAAAAGAAACTCCAGATATTTGCTATCTTTCTCTTTGAATGAGATCTCAATTCCAGCTACGGTTTCATTAGATATCTGACAACTAGAATCCCTCTTTTTTCCGATCCGGTTCCTCCACCACCGCGAACCCCGGTTAGATTCAGGCATGATACGCTTTTTCTTTCTTGGGAGAACCCAAGTACTCTCTTGCGGATCCATGAAACAACTCTCAGAAATCTTTTTCCTTTTTGGAAGATACAGGAGCGAAACAATCAACCTATTTCTATTGGAAGACCAAAAAGATTCTTCCAATGTCTCCTTTCTGGGTCCAATGGAATTCATAGGTATAGGAAGAAGCCCCATCAAATAGAGATTTTTTCTTTCAACCATCTTTCGATTGTTAATACGAGATATAAGGACCGCTACTACAAGCAGTACTACACCTTTGATCGTGAAATATCGATTGCTTGTTGCACCCTGTGAATCACGTGAAAGTAGGATACTCCAAATTCGGGGGTCAAAGAGTTTCATAAAACGTTCTTGGTGGAAAAAAATGTGAGTGAAAGATCCCACTGAATCGAATTTGATCCATGAATCTAAGAAATAGTGAGAATTCTTGATCTCTCTCAATATCTCTCTCAATTCGAATATCCAGGATTTGAATTGATGTCGTTTCATTGATTCCTCCTAAAGATTTCATTTCAATTGGAATTTGGTTATTCACGATGTACGATGATCCCTGTTAAGCATCCATGGCTGAATGGTTAAAGCGCCCAACTCATAATTGGCAAATTCGTAGGTTCAATTCCTGCTGGATGCACGCCAATGGGAACATTCAATAAGTCTATTGGAATTGGCTCTGTATCAATGGAATCTCAT